TAAACGAAATTCCATTTTTGCATCACTATAAGACTAGCACATAAACGAAACTTGCTAGACTACGCCAGTCCGGTCTTTCCTGGTTTCGGGGTTTGACAGAAAAAAATAGACTTGTCTGGGTCGTAGGGGGTAAGGGGGTTTAAACGCGCGAAAAACCGTTAATTTTGAGGGAAAGGGGGCACAGTAATAGTGGAATAAGGAGTAAAGAACGATAGTTTATGCTCTTGAGATCACTTATGCAATTCTTATAAGAATGTCAATGAAGTATTGAACATAAAGAACCCCAGGCGGGGGAAATGTTCCACCTTATTAAATTAACATAAGGAAGGGCTCCGTCAAATGCCAGATGAAGGTAACCCGAAAAAAAAAAATACCAAATGCGCTGTAGAGTGAACGCTTGGCATGGTGGGTAAAGTAGGATCGATTTGCATGCATTAACTTATGCGCAAACGCGCAATGGATGGGGGGTAATGTAGGACGGGAACCTGAAGAAGGAACCAGAGGCAAGAAATAGTTCATTCTGTGCGACCCCCACAATCAATGTACCTGACCATCATTCATGATAAACATTAGGATGCAATCGATGGTGGGACTTTACTACATTAATTAAGTGAGTGATCGAGTAATGTTGGGGAACGCATGGAAAATGGTTTAACACAGTTATGGGGATTATTCTATCGCTTAGCTGATTTTATAAGGTTCCTGAACCTTAATTTAATGCTTATGTCGGTCTTAGTTTAATTTTTACTTGCAGTGGTTAAGTTAAATCTCCTTGCTTCTTATTAATATGTGATTAGATTCATAGAAGTACTTATGAAGGTATGTATTTTTACATAACTTATGTATATCTATACAAAGTATGTATTAACACCATAATATATGTATAATTATACATAATATGTATTAACACCATAATATATGTATAATTATACATATATGTCCGTGAATGCGTTGTGCACCCAATGTTGCTAGTGCACACTTGCAGTGTTGCACATTAGCAGTCGGGTGTATTCCCTACTGCTCACTACGCCAGAGGGTAGTTTAAATTTAGAATGCTAGCTTTGGGAGCTAGCGGCGGGAGTTAAGTCTCTCCCCTCTGGGCCTTAGGGAGGATTTTAACCTCCGTTTCCGGATTACAAGACCGGCGCTTTAAAACACTAAGCTACTAGGGCAGTTTCAGTTTAGGGCCTTATTCTCCAATCACCCTGCCAGCGGGGCCAGGACGAGGAAAAGGGTGAAGTAGAGTAAGGATGCTACTTGGCCAATAATAATGAAGGGGTGTTCAACAGGCATCCCGCCGATTCAGGTAAGGATAATTACGTCCGCAACTAATGTTCAAAATAAGAACTGTGTAATAGGGCGGAAAGTAATGCCCCGCTGCTTGGAGGTGTGGAGGATTGGGACGACCATAAGTACTAGAATAGAAAATAGAAGTGCAAGTACGCCCCCTAGTTTGTTAGGGATGGATCGTAAAATGGCATAAGCAAAAAGGAAGTATCATTCCGGCTTAATGTGGGGCGGGGTTACGAGGGGGTTGGCCGGGGTGAAATTGTCGGGGTCCCCTAAAAGATTGGGGGAAAATAGTGCCAAGGAGGTTAACGCTAAAAGCATTACAGCGAAACCCAGGAGATCCTTGTAAGAAAAGTAGGGGTGAAATGCAATCTTATCCGCATCCGAGTTAAGCCCTGCTGGGTTGTTAGATCCCGTCTCGTGTAGAAATAAAAGGTGGAGAATAGTCACACCAGCAATCACGAAAGGGAAAAGGAAGTGGAAGGCAAAGAAGCGGGTGAGCGTTGCGTTGTCAACTGAAAACCCCCCTCAGATCCATTGAACTAGCTCGTTGCCCACATACGGAAATGCCGAGAGTAGGTTGGTAATAACAGTCGCACCCCAAAAGGACATCTGGCCCCAGGGTAGGACATAGCCTACGAAGGCGGTTATCATCACTAAAAGAAGGAGTACCACACCAATGTTTCAGGTTTCTATGTAAAGATATGATCCGTAGTAAAGTCCCCGAGCGATGTGCGCGTAAATACAAATAAAGAAGAACGATGCTCCGTTTGCATGTATATTCCGGATTAGTCATCCGTAATTTACATCTCGGCAGATATGGGCTACTGAAGAGAAGGCGGTGGCGATATCTGAGGTGTAGTGTATGGCTAAGAAGAGCCCTGTGAGGATTTGTGTGGCTAAACATAGTCCTAGAAGAGATCCAAAATTTCATCACACTGAAATGTTAGAGGGGGCTGGGAGGTCTACTACTGCATCGTTAGCGATTTTAAGTAGGGGGTGAGTTTTTCGTAGGCTTGCCATTAGGGGGTTTCTATAGTTGAATAACAACGATGGTTTTTCAAGTCATTAGTCTTGGTTAAAGTCCGGGTAGAAATTATGTCTTATTTATTTTGTGTATGATTATTTTTGTTAATTTTAGGGTTGGTAGGGGTAGCATCTAACCCGGCCCCTTACTTTGCGGCTCTGGGCCTGGTTGTGGTGGCGGGGGCCGGGTGTGCAGTTCTGGCGGGATGTGGGGCCTCTTTCTTGGCGTTGGTTTTGTTCTTAATCTACTTGGGGGGAATGCTGGTAGTCTTTGCCTATTCCGCTGCTTTGGCAGCTGAGCCACACCCTGAGGGCTGGTGGGATGCTTCGGTGTTAGAATATGTAGCTCTGTATTCGGTGGGGGTGGGGGCAGCTGCGGCGTACTTCAGTGCCGAGTGATACAACTACTTACTGCCTATAGTAAATAGTTCTAAGGAGTTTTTTGTGCTTCCCGAAGATATTGGAGGGGTAGGGGTAATGTACTCCATGGGGGGGAGCTTGCTGGTAATTTGTGCCTCAGTCTTGTTGCTAAGTCTGTTCGTTGTTCTAGAGGTCGTTCGGGGAATGAGTCGGGGGACCCTGCGGGCCGTCTAAACTAATACTATGAGCGTGGCTAATGCAAGAGTAATAAGGAAGGTGGTGAGGTAGGTCTTGATCATTCCTTGTTGTATGTCGCTGGTAATAGAAGATATTTTTATCTGCAGGGAGGATAGTCCTTTAGGCCCTGATGCTTCTAGCCAAGTTTGGTCGGCTATTTGATTAGCCATTGTTTGTCCCATAATGAGAGCTATTTTGGGGAGGAACCGGTGAACCGTGGTCGGAAAATAGCCTAATGCGTTCGAGAAGTTGTGCGTCTTAATAACAGGGGTGATCTTTATTTGTTTGGAGGTTAGGTTGGCTAATTCTAATGCGGTAATGAGTCCCATGACTGTAACGATTAGGGCGGCGAGTTTCAGCAGGGGTGGTATAGTTATGATAGGGGTATTTGAGGGGACAATGTTAGAGGTAAGCAGGAGGCCTGCGACAATGCTTCCCCACGCCAATCGCTTGATCGGGTTAATAACTCGGGGGTCATTCTCATTAATGGGGGAGAGGGGGAGGAATCGGGGGGTGCCTATGGATACGAAGAAAATTACTCGCAGGCTGTAAGCAGCTGTGAAAGAGGTTGCTACTAGGGTAAGGACTAGGGCCCAGGCGTTAAGGTGCGATGTGTTCAGAGCTTCAATAATCGCGTCCTTTGAGAAAAACCCGGCCAAAAAGGGGGTCCCCGTGAGGGCGAGGCTCCCAATTGTTGTACAGGTGGAGGTGAATGGTGCCAGGTGGTGAAGTCCCCCTATTTTGCGGATATCCTGCTCGTCGTTAAGACTGTGAATAATTGACCCCGAGCACAGGAATAGTATGGCTTTAAAAAATGCGTGGGTGCAAATGTGTAGGAAGGCAAGTTGGGGTTGATTAAGGCCAATTGTAACCATCATTAGGCCTAGTTGACTTGAGGTAGAAAAGGCTACGATTTTTTTAATATCATTTTGGGTGAGGGCACATGTGGCGGTGAATAATGTTGTTAATGCACCTAAGCAGAGGCAGACAGTCATAATGGTCTGATTAGTGGCCATAAAAGGGTGAAGGCGGATAAGCAAAAAAATACCAGCGACCACCATAGTGCTTGAATGTAGAAGGGCAGAAACCGGGGTGGGGCCTTCCATTGCAGAGGGAAGTCATGGGTGTAGTCCAAACTGCGCGGACTTTCCCGTTGCGGCAATAACCAGTCCTAATGCAGGCAGAGTAGTATCGAAACTCTCAGAGAGAGCAAAGACTTGCTGGACTTCCCAGGAGTTAAGTTTAGTGGCAAATCAGGCTATGGTTATAATAAATCCAATATCTCCTACTCGGTTGTAGATAACAGCTTGGAGTGCAGCGGTGTTGGCGTCAGCCCGTCCGTATCATCAACCGATAAGTAAAAATGATATAATCCCTACCCCTTCTCAGCCGATAAAAAGCTGGAATATGTTGTTGGCTGTAACAAGAATAATCATTGCGATGAGAAAGATTAGTAAGTATTTAAAGAAGCGGTTCATGTTTGGGTCCTCGTGTATGTATCAGGTGGCAAACTCTAAGATCGATCATGTAACGTACAGGGCAATAGGGGTGAAGATAAGAGAATAAAAGTCTAGCTTAAGACTGATGTTAACGCTAAATGCAGACGTATTTATCCAGTGTCAGTTCGTTACCACCAGCTCCAGTCCTTGGTCTAGAAAAACAAATAGCGGTAGAAGGCTGATGGCGAATGCGGTGCTGACTGCTGTTTTGACGTGAGTAGCTGCTCACTCGTCCTTGAGTGGTGTGGGGTTAGCTGTGGTGATGAGGGGATATGTTAATACCACAAAGATTAGTATAAGCGATGAGGTCAATACAAGAGTGGTTTGCATAGCTCTTGCTTGGATTTGCACCAAGAGTTTTTGGTTCCTAAGACCAGCGGATGACTGTTATCCTTCATGAGCCGAGTGAGCTACAGATTTTAACTGTAGAGGAAAGAGATTAGCAATCTCTTGTGCCGCAGGCCTCTCTCCGGCGGGGGAGGGGGGTTCAACCCCTTTCTTCGGAATCACAATCCGACATTTTTAATAAACTACACCTGCAGTAGAACCAGCCCCACATGAGTTCTGGTTTAATTATTAGGAGGATAATCGGAATGAGGTGGAGGGAGATCAACAGGTGCTCTCGAGTGTGATAAGGGGGGAGGGCGGTAATATGGGTTGGTGTCTGGCCCCGTTGCGTCATCAAGAATATGTAGAGTGAGTAGCCTGCAGTAATTAGCGTTCCTAGTCCTGTTAAAATAATAGATCATGGTGATCAGTTGAATATTGTGCTGATGATCATTATCTCCCCTATTAAGTTTGGGAGGGGGGGAAGAGCCAGGTTGGCCAGGTTGGCAAGGAATCACCAGGTCGCTGTCAGGGGAAATAGCGTTTGTATTCCTCGTGCGAGGGCCATGGTCCGACTGTGGGTTCGCTCGTAGCTTGTGTTAGCCAGGCAGAAAAGTGCTGAGGAGGTCAGTCCGTGCGCGATCATTAAAATAATGGCTCCGGTCAGTCCTCAGGGGGTTTGGGTTAAGATTCCACTAGCTACTAAGCCTATATGGCTAACGGAAGAATAAGCGATAAGTGATTTTAGGTCTGTCTGGCGCAGGCAGATTGTGCCGGTTATTACAATTCCCCATAGTGCGAGTACGATAAAGGGGTATGCTATTTCCTTGGTCAGTGGGTCGAGAATAGGTGTAATTCGAATTATTCCGTAGCCTCCTAGTTTTAAGAGAACTGCAGCTAGCACCATCGACCCCGCGATAGGGGCCTCTACGTGCGCTTTAGGAAGTCACAGATGTACCCCATAAAGAGGCATCTTTACTAAAAAAGCAATCAAGCAGGCGGCCCACCAGAGTTTATCGGCTTGGTGAATAAGGGTGGGGGGCTGGCTGAAGTTGAGTGTTACTATCGACAAACTCCCTGTCGAGGTTTGTAGTGCTAGGAGCGCAACTAGGAGTGGGAGAGAGCCTGCTAGCGTGTAAAATAGAAAATATGTACCCGCATTGAGCCGTTCGGCTTGATTCCCCCATCGAGTAATAATAATCAAAGTGGGTACTAGCGTGGCTTCGAATATAATGTAAAATATTACCACTTCGGTCGCCCCGAAGGCCAGGATAAGGAAGGTTTGTAAGGAGGTCAATAGGGTAATATATATTCGTTGGCGGGAAATAGGCTCCGTTTGGGTGTGGTTTTGGCTAGCTAAGATCATTAGGGGAAGAAGTCAACATGTGAGTACAAGGAGGGGTGAGGATAGCGGATCGATGGCCATGTAGGTGTTAGATGCAGACCATCCTGTCTCGGAGCATCAACCTAACCAGCTGAAGCTAATAACGGCAATTACCAGGCTGTGAGCCGTGGTGGCGGTCCATAGCCACTTTTGTGGTGACAACCAGATTGTGGGGAATAGTATAAGAGTGGGGATGAGTACTTTTAGCATTGGAGCAGGTTGAGGTTTTGGAGGCGGTCTGTGCCATGGGTGCGGGCTGTTGCTACTAGTAGGGCCAATCCTGCACTCGCTTCACATGCTGAAAAGGCGAGCAATATTATAGGTGCTGGTGTAAAATTTGTTGCTCCTATTTGAAGGGATCAGACTGAGAGGGCAATAAACAGTGATAGCATTATTCCTTCTAAACATAGGAGTGCAGATAGGAGGTGGGTCCGATGGAATGCTACCCCCATGAGGCCTAGGATAAACGCTGTGGTAAAGCTAAAGTGTGTTGGGGTCATAAGGGGGTTATGGATTTTCACCATAATTTTCTAAGCCGAAATTAGAAGTCTTCGTTGGACTAACCCCCTATTCAGCCCATTCAAGTCCTCCTTGTACTCATTCGTAAATTAAGCCTAAGGTTAGAATTCCAATGACGGCTATTACTCAGATCAAGGTGGTCTTCGGGTCGAGGAGCTGATTTCCCCACGGGAGGGGGAGGAGGAGGGCAATCTCTAGGTCAAATAGCAGAAATAAAATTGCGATCAAGAAGAACCGTAGTGAGAATGGAAGACGGGCAGAGCCTAGGGGGTCAAAGCCGCATTCGTATGGTGATAGCTTTTCGGCATCCGGGGTTATTTGTGGGAGTCAAAAAGAAACAGCTATAAGTACTAGCGATAGGGTAGTTGTGATTGCTAAGATTGTTGTGATCAGGTTCATTATCTTTCCTTAGATTTTAACTAAGATTGAATGGTTGGAAGCCACTTGTATTTTCCTTTTTACTAGAAAGATTATGAGCCTCATCAGTAAATGGAGACGTAAAGGAATAATCAGACTACGTCAACGAAGTGTCAGTACCAGGCGGCGGCCTCAAAACCAAAGTGGTGATTAGAGGTAAAGTGATAAAGAACTTGGCGCAGGAGGCAGACGGCTAAGAACGTTGAGCCGATAATAACGTGGAGCCCGTGGAAGCCTGTTGCCACAAAGAATGTAGATCCATATACTCCGTCCGCGATAGTAAAGGGGGCTTCATAGTACTCCATGCCTTGTAGGAAGGTGAAGTAAAATCCTAGTAGGATTGTCAGTGTAAGAGATTGAATTGCCTGTTTTCGCTCCCCCTCCATGAGGCTGTGGTGGGCCCATGTTACGGTTACGCCAGATGCTAGGAGGACCGCCGTATTTAGTAGAGGCACTTCAAATGGGTCGAGGGTAGTGATTCCTGTTGGGGGTCAGCATCCCCCCAGCTCAGGGGTAGGGGCCAGGCTTGAGTGGTAGAACGCTCAGAAGAATCCTGCAAAGAAGAAAACTTCTGATGTAATAAACAGGATTATTCCGTACCGGAGACCCTTCTGAACAGGTGGTGTATGGTGGCCTTGGAAGGTCCCCTCTCGAACAATATCTCGTCACCATTGATACATAGTGAGGATGGTAAGAATAAACCCTATTGTTGCTAGTGTGGTTGAGTGGAAGTGAAATCAAATTGCAGTGCCGGATGTGAGCAGTAGGGCTCCTACTGCACCGGTTAAAGGTCAGGGGCTGGGGTCGACTATGTGGAATGCATGTGCTTGGTGGGCCATTAGACGTTCTCTTGTAGATAGAGGCTAAGCAGAAGTACAAAGACGTAAGCTTGAATTATTGCAACAGCTACCTCCAGAAGAGTTAATAGGAAGAGCACTGTGGCCGTTAGGATCGCAACTGTGGGTATAATGGGAAGAAGAACAAATGCTGCGGTTGCAATAAGCTGAATAAGGAGATGACCTGCTGTCAGGTTCGCTGTGAGTCGGACACCGAGGGCCAGCGGACGAATAAACAGGCTAATAGTTTCGATAATAATGAGAACTGGGATCAGTGGGGTGGGGGTGCCTTCTGGGAGAAGGTGTCCCAGCGCCGCGGTGGGCTGGTTTCGCATGCCAATGATGACGGTGGCCAGTCACAGGGGTACTGCGAATGCCATGTTAAGAGAGAGCTGGGTGGTTGGGGTGAACGTGTATGGAAGAAGTCCCAACATGTTGATGGTAATAAGAAAGATTATTAATGATGTGAGCAGTATGGCTCACTTATGCCCTCCTTGGTTAATCGGGAGGAAGATTTGTTGACTCAGGCGGTTAATAAACCAGCCCTGGAGCGTAAGGAGGCGGTTATTTACCCATCGAGAAGTCGGAGTAGGGTAAAGAATTCACGGGAGGACAATCGCTAGGGCGATGAGCGGGACGCCTAGGTAGTTGGGGCTTGCAAATTGATCAAAGAAGCTTAGTATCATGGTCAGTTTCAAGACTCAGGTTTAGGTTTTTCGGCACCCAGAATTGTAGGTTCATTGGCAAACTCGTGAGCCAGAATTTTAGGGGGGAGGATAATTAAAAATGTAAGTCATGAGAGAATTAGGATAAAAAATCAAGGGGCAGGATTTAATTGAGGCATATCACCAGAGGTGGGGCGGAGTCACCAAACTTCAGCTTAAAAGGCTGACGCTAGATCCTTTTAGCTTCCTGGTGAGGCGTCTTCAATTATGAGTGATGATCAATTTTCGAAGTGTTCTAAAGGGACGGCTTCAACCACAATAGGCATGAAGCTATGGTTAGCTCCGCAAATTTCTGAACACTGTCCATAGAAGACCCCGGGCCGAGAGGTGATGAAGGCGGTTTGGTTAAGACGGCCCGGTACCGCATCTATTTTAACACCCAGAGCTGGGACTGCTCATGAGTGGAGGACGTCTTCAGCTGATACTAAGATCCGCACTGGGGACTCCATGGGGACAACCATTCGATGGTCGGTTTCTAGAAGTCGAAATTGTCCTGGGATAAGATCCTGGGTCGGGATTATGTACGAGTCGAACCCTAAGTCTTCATAGTCTGTGTACTCATAGCTTCAGTATCACTGGTGCCCCATAGCTTTGATGGTAAGATGTGGGTCGTTGATCTCGTCCATGAGGTATAAGATTCGGAGGGATGGTAGTGCAATTATAATAAGAATGACAGCCGGAAGAATAGTTCATACGATTTCGATCTCTTGTGAATCCAAGATATATTTGTTGGTTAGTTTGATGGAAACCATCGCCACGATGACGTAGAGAACCAAAGTACTAATTAAGAACACAATTATTAGTGCGTGGTCGTGGAAGTGAATTAATTCTTCTATAACAGGGGAGGCCGCGTCTTGCAATCCTAGTTGTGAGGGATGTGCCATTTAGCTCTGTTAAGGTGCGTGGGGTTCTAACCCACAATTTTGTCTTGACAAGACAAGGTAATATTTTACTAGCGCCTCGAATTAAGAAAGTGTCAGAGTGGTTATGTGGTTGGCTTGAAACCATCCCACGGGGGTTCGATTCCCTCCTTTCTCGTTATTTTACTTGGACGAAGGCTGGCTCCTCGAAGGTGTGGTAGGGGGGAGGGCATCCGTGGAGCCACTCTACGTTAGTGATCGTCAATTCCACCGATGCTACTTCTCGTTTGGCGGCGAATGCCTCTCAAATGATGAATAAAAACATAATTACTGCTACAAGTGAAATTAGTGAGCCAATTGAGGATACGGTGTTTCAAAGGGTGTATGCGTCTGGGTAGTCGGAGTACCGTCGGGGTATTCCTGCTAGTCCTAGGAAGTGCTGAGGGAAGAACGTCAGGTTAACCCCTAAAAACATCACTCCGAAGTGGATCTTTGTTCAAGTGCTATGAAGGGTGTACCCCGTAAATAGGGGGAACCAGTGTACAAATGCTGCAACAATGGCAAAGACTGCGCCCATTGACAGCACATAGTGGAAGTGTGCTACTACGTAGTACGTGTCATGTAGAACAATGTCTAGTGATGAGTTTGCCAGTACGATGCCTGTTAGGCCGCCTACTGTAAACAGGAAGATGAAGCCCAGCGCCCAAAGCATAGGAGTTTCTCATTTGATGGCCCCCCCGTGCAAAGTAGCGAGTCAGCTAAAGACTTTCACCCCCGTAGGGATAGCGATAATCATTGTTGCGGATGTGAAGTATGCTCGAGTGTCAACGTCCATGCCCACTGTAAACATATGATGAGCCCAAACGATGAATCCTAGCAGGCCAATGGCTATCATGGCCCAAACCATGCCTATATAGCCAAAGGGTTCTTTCTTGCCTGCGTAGTAGGCTACGATATGAGAAATGATTCCAAATCCTGGTAAAATCAAAATATAGACTTCGGGGTGGCCAAAAAACCAGAATAGGTGTTGATAAAGAATTGGGTCCCCCCCTCCTGCTGGGTCAAAGAAGGTGGTGTTTAGGTTTCGATCTGTAAGAAGCATAGTGATCCCAGCCGCTAGAACAGGGAGTGAAAGAAGTAAAAGTACTGCTGTAATTAGCACAGCTCAGACAAATAGAGGCGTCTGATATTGTGAGATGGCAGGAGGTTTTATGTTAATAATAGTGGTAATGAAGTTAATGGCACCCAAGATTGATGAAATGCCCGCCAAGTGAAGGGAAAAAATTGTAAGGTCCACGGATGCCCCCGCGTGGGCCAGGTTTCCTGCTAAAGGGGGGTAGACCGTTCAGCCCGTTCCGGCCCCTGCTTCAACCCCAGATGAGGCAAGGAGAAGAAGAAATGAGGGGGGGAGAAGTCAAAAGCTTATGTTATTTATTCGGGGGAATGCTATGTCTGGGGCCCCGAGTATTAAAGGAACTAGTCAATTCCCGAATCCGCCGATTAGGATTGGTATAACTATAAAGAAAATTATTACGAATGCGTGAGCGGTGACGATCACATTATAAATTTGATCATCTCCCAAAAGTGCTCCCGGTTGGCTTAATTCTGCTCGGATTAGTAGGCTAAGTGCTGTTCCTACCATTCCTGCTCAGGCACCAAAGATTAAATAGAGGGTGCCAATGTCTTTGTGATTTGTTGAGAAAAATCAACGCGTAATTGCCACAGGTAGATTGGCCGAGAGTCCAGGCGGCGGATTGTAGCTCCGATCACAGAGGTTTAAATCCTCTTTCTACCAAGCTCTGTGGTGAAGTTCATGTCGGGTTGCAAGCCCGAAGACGTAGGTTAACGCCTACCGGGGCTTTCCCCGCCTTTACACGGAGGCGGCGGGGAAAGTAGGCGGATGCTCGCTGGTTAGGGCGCTTAGCTGTTAACTAAGAGTTTGTAGGATCGAGGCCTTCCCGCCTAGAAAGGCTTTAGCTTAATTAAAGTGTCTGAGTTGCATTCAGGTGATGTGGGATAAAATCCTGCAAGTCTTAGCAGGGACTAGGAGATTCTCACTCCTGCTTGGAGCTTTGAAGGCTCATGGTCTAAGTACTATCCTAAGTCCCTAGGTTATAAGGGTAAAAATGGTGGGGGTGACGGGCAGGAGGCAGGTGGCCAATGTGGCAGCCAGGGAGAGCAGGAACGTTGGCTGTTTAGCTTGAACCCGCCAGGGTGTGGTCGCGTGGGTAGTTTGTGGCGATAGGGTAAGGGTAACAGCGTAGGCGAGGCGTAGGTAGAAGAATAGACTAATTAAAGCAGTAAGTGCAATAACAGTGGCCGTGATAGCAAGTCCTTGGTTAGTTAATTCTTGAATGATGAGCCACTTTGGTAAAAACCCAGTAAGAGGGGGGAGCCCCCCTAACGATAGAAGGATCAGGCAGGTTAATGCTGTGAGGGTGGGGGCTTTAGCTCAAGCTGAGGCCAACGTAATGGTTTTTGTACAGTTGATGTTACTTAGGGTAAGGAAAACTGCAGTTGTTATAATAATATAAGTGGCTAAGGCAATGAGTGTTATTTGGGGGGCCATCTGTGACATTAAAACTATTCACCCTAGGTGGGCAATTGATGAATATGCTAAGATCTTGCGTAGCTGGGTTTGATTAAGGCCGCCCCAACCTCCAATAAGTGTAGATGATAGGGCGAGAATAGTGAGGAGGAGGGGGTGGGCGAAGCTTGCCGTTTGAATAATAAGTGCTAAAGGGGCTAGCTTCTGCCAGGTCGACAGGATGAGTCCTGTGGTCAAGGTAATCCCCTGCAGCACTTCAGGCAATCAAAGGTGGAGGGGGGCCAGCCCCACTTTTAGCGCCAAAGCTGTGATGGCTATGGAAGAGGTAAGGGGGTGGGACATCTGGTTAATATCCCACTGGCCAAGAATCCAGGCATTGGTTGATGCGGCAAACAAGATTATGGCCGCTGCCGTCGCTTGGATGAGGAAATACTTAGTCGTGGCTTCCACCGCTCGAGGGTGGTGCTTTTGGGCTATGAGGGGGATGATGGCTAGTGTGTTAATTTCTAACCCCATCCAGGCGAGAAGTCAGTGCGAGCTTATAAAGGTGAGGGTGGTCCCTAGTCCAAGGCTTATAAGTAATATGGCGAATACATAAGGGTTCATTAGTATGGGAAGGGTTTTAACCAACATGTTTGGGGTATGGGCCCAAAAGCTTATTTAGCTGACCTTACTAGAAAATGGTGTAGAGGAAGCACCTGAAGTTTTGATCTTCAGAGGAAGGGTTCAATTCCCTTGTTTCTAAGGAGCCGAGGGGGGTTTAACCCCTATGGTTCACTCTATCAAAGTGTCCCTTAAACGTTCAGGCACAGCTCCATTATAGCTGGGGGGGAAGCCCTGCGGTAGCAAGGGGTACAGCTGTGTGTCATATAATGAGGGCTAGTGTAAGAGGGAGGAAGTTCTTTCACACTAGGTGCATAAGCTGGTCATAACGAAACCGTGGGTACGAGGCTCGCACCCATAGAAATAGGGCGGACAGCAAGGCGGCCTTAATCATAATGTTAATTGTTGTAAGCTCTGGGAATATGGGCAAATTGGTTGCACCCATAAACAGGATGGCCGATAGGGTGTTTATGAAGAGGATGTTGGCATATTCAGCCAAAAAGAAAAGCGCGAATGGGCCCCCTGCGTACTCTACGTTAAATCCCGAGACCAGTTCGGACTCCCCCTCGGTAAGGTCGAAGGGCGCTCGATTGGTCTCAGCCAGAGTAGAGACGAATCACATCGCGGCCAGGGGTCAGGCAGGCGCAAGTAGTCAAATACTTTCTTGGGTCACGCTAAATATCGTCAGCGTAAACCCGCCCGTGAAGACGATTGTGGATAAAAGAATAAGTCCTAGTGCTACCTCGTAGGAGATGGTCTGAGCAACTGCCCGGAGAGCACCAATAAGGGCGTATTTAGAGTTGGATGCTCATCCGGACCCTAAAATGGAGTATACGGCTAGGCTAGATAATGCCAGAATAAATAGTATGCTGAGGTTCAAGTCTGTAACTGGATGGGGCATAGGAAGGGGCGCTCATAGCGTGAGGGCTAGAGTGAGGGCTAGAGTGGGGGTGGCTAAGAATAAGAAGGGGGATGAGGTGGAGGGCCGCACTGGCTCTTTAATAAATAGTTTAACTCCGTCCGCAATTGGTTGAAGGAGTCCATATGGCCCTACCACATTTGGGCCCTTTCGCAGTTGTATATACCCAAGCACCTTTCGTTCGACAAGGGTTAAGAATGCTACTGCTAGTAGTACCGGGACAATGTAGGCTAGGGGGTTGATAATATGGGTAATAATAATGCTTAGCATAAACCAGGGGGAGGACTTGAACCTCCGAGGCGGAAGGCTTAGGCTTCCTGCATTTGCCAGGCTCTGCCACCCTAGCGCGAACAAATAAAACAGCTCTTTTCTCGAGCTGTTGGGTTGCCCACCTTTGGCTGCTTTAGTTGGTCTCAGCAGGTAGATAAGGGGCTTGCTCTTAGCATGAGCCCCTCCGCCCCGGTCCTTTCGTACTAGGGGTGGTGGCTTTACAGATAGAAACCGACCTGGATTACTCCGGTCTGAACTCAGATCACGTAGGACTTTAATCGTTGAACAAACGAACCCTTAATAGCGGCTGCACCATTAGGATGTCCTGATCCAACATCGAGGTCGTAAACCCCCTCGTCGATAGGGACTCTGGGAGGGGATTGCGCTGTTATCCCTAGGGTAACTTGGTTCGTCAATCGGTTTGTCAACCGGATCATTTCAGTCAAAAATTTTGTGGCTTAGAGTAGCTACTCTTGGCTCAAGGGTATCCCCCGGTCTGCCTGGGAGCTTCATTTTCTCCCGTGGTCGCCCCAACCTAAGACTGCCTCACCACAACTAACGGGTATTTAAGGTCTGTTTAGTGGCCAGTCGCCTGTCGATAGTTGGCTAGCGTCTAAAGCTCCATAGGGTCTTCTCGTCTTGTATAGTAATGCCCGCTTCTGCACGGGCAGATCAGTTTAACTGACTAGAAAAAAGAGACAGTCAAACCCTCGTTATACCATTCATACAGGCCTTCATTTAAAAGGCAATTGATTGCGCTACCTTCGCACGGTTAGGATACCGCGGCCGTTAAACTTTAAGTCACAGGGCAGGTGGGACCTCTTATACTTTGTGATGCAAGAGGCGATGTTTTTGGTAAACAGGCGGGGTTTGGGTTTGCCGAGTTCCTTTTTTTTCTTTAAGTCTTTCCCTATTCTAGCACTCCTGTGTTGGGGTAACGATCCTGGGGAACATGGTTTTCTTGGCCAGAGGTGGCGGGTGTGTAGGGCCCTCTTTTATTGGGTTCGTTGATTGTCGGTGGTTAGTCCAATTTGACTTACACTTGTGCGTGGAGAAGTTCATTCTTCTTGTTACTCGTTCCAGCATAATCTCTTCCATGAACGCATGGAGGGGCCCAATAAGGTGTAGGGGGACAGAGATAAAAATTAAATAATAGGCTTATTCTTAGGGCCGGAGCTTTAACGCTTTCGGGTCAGATGGCTGCTTTCAGGCCCACTGAGGCCCAGGGCCTTGTCGGTAATATTCTTTTGCCTCCTAGAAAGGTTGTATCCTGGGTCAGGGGAGCTGTACCTCCTCTGACTAACTCCCGGGATTAGCTCTTTGTCTTTTTTGTAAAACGGTCTGAGTTGGGCTAGGCGGGGCTGAACTTTTATTCATTTATTGGGCAACCAGCTATAACTTGGCTCGGTAGGTTTTTTGCCTCTACCCAGAGATCTTCCCACTCTTTTGCCACAGAGATGGGTTGGCCCATAGTTGGCTGTCTCGGAGTAGCTCGTCAAGTTTCGGGGGTGCAAACTAGAGTTCTCTTTGCTTGAGTTAACTTGCTGAATCATGATGCAAAAGGTACGAGGGTTAGTCTCTGCTTTCCTGTGCTTAAATGGGTTGTTTCATTTCTCTTTCAGCTTTCCCTTGCGGTACTTTGTCTATTGCTTCGGGGGGGGGTTCTTTTCTGTCGCCCATACTGGGAAGGGCAAATGATTTGGTTTCTGTTTTTTAATAATTTAATAATTATTTAAAACATAAATTTTGCTAAAAGGGCTGAACTAACTTTGCGGCTTAAGACGAACCAACTTGCATGGATGGGGACTCAGTGTAAGAGAGTTGCCTGACTATCTCGGCCACGTCCTAGTTTTCCCAAGTGCCCCTTCCGGTACACTTCCCATGTTACGACTTGCCTCCCCTTTCCTTGGGTGTTAGGGTAAATTACTTGTGGTTCGGGTTGTTGGGGAGAATTACCGGCCGGTGTGTGCGCGCCTCAGAGCCGACTTCAAAAGGGCGCTCTACTCCCTCTTTACTGCTAAATCCACCTTCAAGTAGTCTTTTCAGGCGACTTTTCGTTAGTAGCCTAAGTTAGGCAATGTAGCCCATTTCTTCCCACTCCGTGTGCTACACCTCGACCTGACGTTTTGGAGAATCTCCATTTTGCTTACTTGTCCTTCACAGGGTAAGCTGGCGACGGTGGTATATAGGCGGAAAGGGCAAGGAGTGGTGAGGTTGAACGGGGGTTATCGGTTCTAGAACAGGCTCCTCTAGGGGGGTCTGAGGCACCGCCAAGTCCTTTGGGTTTTAAGCTGGTGCTCGTAGTCCCCTGGCGGATACTACTTGTACACTAGTATCGAAGTTTACGGCTGGGCATAGTGGGGTATCTAATCCCAGTTTGTGCCCCAGCTTTCGTGGGTTCTGGTAGACATTAATAAAGTCACTTTCGTGTGAGAGATTCAGACCTCTGGGTGCGTATAACAGTTTAAGAGGCTTTCTACTTTAGGGGAAGGGGGTTATCTCATAACCACTCTTTACGCCGCTTCTATCAACTAGGGTCTCTCGTATAACCGCGGTGGCTGGCACGAGTTTTACCGGCCCTCTTAACTCTGGCTAAGTCAAGCTTTCGCTTATGGCTTAATGTTTGTCACTGCTGAATTCCCTTGGGGGTGTGGCTGAGCAAGGCGTTTTGGGCTAGAAGTTGTGCCTGATGCCGGCTCCCTATTTCCGGGCGGGAAGTTGGGGGCATCCTCACGGGGGTGCGGAAACTTGCATGTGTAATTTGAGCTAAAGTTGATAGTAAGGCTAGGACCAAACCTTTGTGTTCATGGAACTTTTTAAAGATCATCTTAGCATCTTCAGTGCTATGCTTTGATTTAAGCTACATGAGC